ACTAGGAACGAAAAAAGTCGCAATTTGTCTCCCCCGCCGGGCGTGTGTGCCTACCAACTAAACAAGTAGTTTTAGTTGTTGAAAGGATTCCGGTGAAAAATGAAGAAGGAAAAACAAGCAAGAAAAAATTCGAGACGAAACTGCTGGTGGGTAATCTAAACAAATGATGAGGGATTCTCCGAGAAGTTAACAATTAGTCCTCATATTGAATGATTATGTATTATTCAAGGAATAATGGGTTTGAAACATACACGAGGAAGGTTCTGGGAGCAATATCAGTCGTGAATCTCTTATGAACCAAGAGCCGCGTGAAGTAAGAATTTCATGCACGGTTCCGAATGAGCGGAAAGATCGAAAATCTCCTTTTCGACTCTGACTCTCCTACACCAGTCGTTGCTTTTTTCTCTGTTACCTCTAAAGTAGCAGCTCCAGCTTTATTTACTCGACTCTTCGGTCTAATTTTCCCACATCTATCTAATGAGTGGCATACCGTGGTAGGATTATTGGCTACTTCTAGCATGATATTAGGAAATCTAATTGCGGTTACTCAAATAAGCATGAAACGTATGCTAGCTTATCCCTCCATAAGCCAAATTGGATATATTATGATTGGAGTACTTGCTGCAGACCCGGAGAACGGTTACGCAAGTATGATAACTTATACGTTTATTTATATACTCATGAATCTGGGAACTTTTGCTCGTATCACCCCATTTGGTTTACGAACCGGAACTGATAATATTAGGGATTACGCGGGATTATACATGAAGGATCCTGTTCTAACATTCTCCCCGGTTTTACGTTCACCATCCCTAGGGGGTATCCCTCCACCATCCGGTTTTTTCGGTAAACTCTACCTCTTTTGGCATGGATGGAAATCTGGTTCGTACCCATCAGTTCTGGTAGCGCTCGTCACAAGTGTCATCTCTATCTACTATTATCTCAAAATAATTAAATTAATGTTCACTGGGAAGAATGGGAAGAGCGATGCATCCACAACTTATATACAAAGTTCATTAGTTTCCCCATCAATTTCAATTTCAAAAAGTTCTATTGAAATAGCTACGATCATTCGTGCACTAGCATCAATCCTATCGGGTATATTAATAGATCCCATTATCGGGATCACA